TTGTGACACGTTCACTAAAAAAAAATCCTTTTGTAGCAAATCATTTATTAAGAAAAATAAATACACTTAACACAAAAGCAGAAAAAGAAATAATAGTAACCTGGTCCCGAGCGTCTACCATTATACCTACAATGATCGGGCATACTATTGCTATCCATAATGGAAAGGAGCATTTGCCTATTTATATAACGGATCGTATGGTAGGACATAAATTGGGAGAATTTGCACCTACTCTAAATTTCCGGGGGCATGCGAAAAATGATAATAGATCCCGTCGTTAATAATTAATTAAAAAATAAAAAAAATATAGATGCTTATCGTTCATTAATGAGAGGTGAATCTTATGATACAGAAGAGAAAGGTGAAGAAATATACAGAAGTATACACTTTAGGTCAACATATATGTATGTCTGCTCACAAAGCGAGAAGAGTAATTGATCAAATTCGTGGGCGGTCCTATGAAGAAACACTTATGATACTAGAACTTATGCCTTATCGAGCATGTTATGCCATTTTAAAATTGGTTTATTCTGCAGCAGCAAATGCTAATCACAATAAGGGTTTGAACGAAACAAGTTTAATCATTAGTAAAGCCGAAGTCAACGAGGGCACAACTGTGAAAAAATTAAAGCCCCGGGCTCGAGGACGGGGTTATCCTATAAAAAGATCCACTTGTCATATAACTATTGTATTGAAAGATATATCTTTAGATGAAGAGGAAGAAATAGATAAAAGGAAATTCTATAAATTAGAGCTGAGGAATACTTAAAGGAAGAATATTTTATATTATAAAAAATACAAATACGCTATATTATGTTATGCTTAAAAAAAATCGAATGAATAAAAAAAAAATACAAACAGATGTCACGTTTCACGATATATATAGTAGTGGGGGATTATGGGACAAAAAATAAATCCACTTGGTTTCAGACTTGGTGCAACCCAAGGTCATCATTCTCTTTGGTTTGCACAACCAAAAAATTATTCAAAGGATCTACAAGAAGATCAAAAAATACGAGATTGTATCAAAAATTATGTGCAAAATAATATGAAAATATCCTCTAATGTAGAGGGAATTGCACGTATAGAGATTCAAAAAAGAATCGATTTGATTCAGGTCATAATCTATATGGGATTCCCCAAGTTATTAATAGAAGACAGGACTCGAAGAATCGAAGAATTACAGACGCATGTACAAAAAGAACTCAATTGTGTAAACCGAAAACTCAACATTGCTATTACAAGAATTGCAAATCCTTACGGGCACCCCAATATTCTTGCAGAATTTATAGCCGGACAATTAAAGAATAGAGTTTCATTTCGCAAAGCAATGAAAAAAGCTATTGAATTAACTGAACAGGCAGGTACAAAAGGGATTCAAGTACAAATTGCAGGGCGTATCGACGGAAAAGAAATTGCACGTGTTGAATGGATCCGAGAAGGTAGAGTTCCTCTACAAACCATTCGAGCTAAAATTGATTATTGTTCCTATGCAGTTCGAACTATCTATGGGGTATTAGGCATCAAAATTTGGATATTTGTAGACGAGGAATAATAAGAACTTACTTGACTTATATTTAGTTATATCTGGTGATAAAACAAAAAATGGCAAACTCTTTCATTCTTTTTCTGGTAAATAATAAAAAAAAAAGAACAATTCTATAAGGTTGAATAAAAATTCGATTAATCATTTGATATAATTGCTATGCTTAGTGTGTGACTCGTTGGTTTTTTTAGGGTTGGGATTCAAAAAAATGGACAGCCCATAGTACAAACTGATAACTATAGAACTAATAACCAACTCATCACTTCGTGTTATCTGGATAGAAAGAACCAGTCAAGATATGATATATAAGTCATATCATTGTAGCAACTGAAATCTTTTTTACATAAACAAACAAAAAAAAAATCTGATTATGGGTTGTAAAGCAATATAAAGTATACAGATAAATGGAAGGGTGAGAGAAAGATAGAAAAAGAATATTAATGGTATATAATTCCAATATGTAAGGTCTATGAGTCATCTCATATAAAGGGAATGTAATAAAGCATCAATACTGATTGATCCATAATTAGACAAATCCGTGCATAGAACAAAAAATCAAGAGCCCCGAGCCAATAAAGACTGAGAAGGTTGACTCAAGAATAAATTTAATTGGAGGCTCCGTTGTAAAATTCAGACCTAATCATTAATCGAGAAGTGGTGGGAACGACAGAACCTGTGAATGCATAAGATTCTATTGAAAACGAATCCTAATGATTCATTGAGTAGGATGGCGGAACGAACCAGAAACCTATTCATTTATTCTGAGAGGTCATGTCATAGACTAATCTTACAACTGAATGTTGAAAGAGTAAATATTCGCCCGCGCATTTTTTTTTATTTCTAAATTTTAGTCGATTCGAAATAAAAGGAAAAACAAAATAAAGATTCATTATCTATAAATAGAATACGTGTTAAATTATATATTAAAACACAAAAAATTTCTAATTTATAATCGATTAGATCAAATTTCAAAGAATCCCACGATTCTATATATTATTAACCGTGTATTTTTTTTTGTTTAATTTTTTTTAATTGTTTAATTCGCGAGGAGCTGGATGAGAAGAAACTCTCGTGTCCGGTTCTGTAGTAGAGATGGATGGAATTGCTAAACAACCATCAACTATAACCCCAAAAGAACCAGATTCCGTAAACAACACAGAGGAAGAATGAAAGGAATATCTTATCGAGGTAATCGTATTTGCTTCGGTAGATATGCTCTTCAAGCGCTTGAACCCGCTTGGATCACATCTAGACAAATAGAAGCAGGGCGGCGAGCAATGACACGAAATGCACGCCGCGGTGGAAAAATATGGGTACGCATATTTCCAGACAAACCTGTTACAGTAAGACCTACAGAAACACGTATGGGTTCGGGGAAAGGATCTCCCGAATATTGGGTAGCTGTTGTTAAACCCGGTAGAATACTTTATGAAATGAGCGGAGTAGCAGAAAATATAGCTAGAAGGGCTATTTCAATAGCGGCATCTAAAATGCCTATACGAACTCAATTCATTCTTTCTGGATAGGAATGTAGAAACAAACGAAAGGGGTTTTTGGGATGAAAAAAAAACAATTGCAGGTTTCTTTTTTTGTTTTGAACAAATAATATTTCTTTTTTTTATTTATACCTTTGCATTGAAAAAGAAAAAACCGATAAAAAAATGATATGATTCAACCTCAAACCCATTTGAATGTAGCGGATAACAGCGGGGCCCGAGAATTGATGTGTATTCGAATCATAGGAGCTAGTAATCGACGATATGCTCATATTGGTGACATTATTGTTGCTGTAATCAAGGAAGCAGTACCAAATACACCTCTAGAAAGATCAGAAGTGGTCCGAGCTGTCATTGTACGTACTTGTAAAGAACTCAAACGCGACAACGGTATGATAATACGATATGATGACAACGCTGCGGTTGTTATTGATCAAGAAGGAAATCCAAAAGGAACCCGAATTTTCGGCGCGATCGCCCGGGAATTAAGACAGTTAAATTTCACTAAAATAGTTTCATTAGCACCTGAAGTATTATAGGGGAAGACCTTAATATAGTATTTGAATGAAATTGATTAAATTTATTTAATTAATTAGTAAATTGTTTATCTATCACGTATATATCTTTAATAATTCATAAATATTAAAAAATTCAGAAAAAAAGAAAAAGAGCATGTTGATTATATCAAAATTCGGGGGAAACAAAAATCTTAGTTTATCATGAGTAAAGACACTATTGCTGACATAATAACCTCTATACGAAATGCTGACATGAATAAAAAAAGAACAGTTCGAATACCATCTACTAACATCACTGAAAATATTGTTAAAATCCTTTTACAAGAAGGTTTTATTGAAAACGTGAGAAAACATCAAGAAAGCAATAAATATTTTTTGGTTTTAACCCTACGACATAGAAGAAATAGGAAAGGACCATATAGAACTGTTTTAAATTTAAAACGGATCAGTCGACCCGGTCTACGAATATATTCTAACTATCAACGAATTCCTAGAATTTTAGGCGGAATGGGGGTTGTAATTCTTTCTACTTCTCGAGGTATAATGACAGACCGAAAGGCTCGACTAGAAGGAATCGGCGGAGAAGTTTTGTGTTATATATGGTAATCTTTCTAATAGCCGACACGGTCATATTTGTGAAAAAAGAGAAAGGACAAGTTTATAATATTATCCCTCTTACATTAGTTGATACTTCAAAGCGGTTTTACCTGGAATGAAACAACAAAAATGGATTCATGAGGGTTTAATTACTGAACAACTTACCGATGGTATGTATCTTCCGGATTCGTTTAGATAACAAAAAAATTATTCTGGTTTTTGTTTCGTAAAGGATTTCATGTAGTTTTATACGTATACTACCAGGAAATAGACTAAAAATTGAGGTAAGTCCTTATGATTCAACCAAAGGGCGTATAATTTAGAGACTCCAAAGCAAAGACTTGAATGATTAGGCGGTTTTTTTCAATTTCAACATTCTTTCGTGAGGATACAATTCGAAATTCAAAATTTCAAGAAACTTATTTTCTTCCAATAAGTAGATTCGGAATTAAAAAAAGGAATGACAAATATGAAAATAAGGGCCTCCGTTCGTAAAATTTGTGAAAAATGTCGATTGATCCGTAGGCGGGGACGAATTATAGTAATTTGTTCTAACCCGAGACATAAACAAAGACAAGGATAATCTTTCTAAAACAAAAAGACTCTCGAAATCTAAAGGACCCGATGTACAGATGTACAAATAAATAAAATAAGTAAAAAAAAAAAAAAAGAATAAAGATCTGTTTTGACATGAAATGGATATATCCATATATCTCTGACTTATATTTATGAGATGATAAAATATGGCAAAACCTATACCAAAAATTGGTTCGCGTAGAAATAGACGTATTGGTTCACGTAAGAATACACGTAGAATCCCCAAGGGAGTTATTCATGTTCAAG